TATCCCGACCCTTCCCGCCAACCCCATACGGAGGGCTGGGGTCTATGTTAGTCAATTAAATAGATTCAAAAAGCATTACAAAGCCTTAACCCAGGCCCTGGAATTTCTTGGTCTTGTATAGGCAAAAAGAAGACTTTGTAAATGTAAATGAAGTTTAACTCAAAATAATTATATGGACCGCGAATGATTCAAAGGGGGATTCCTTTCTCATGGATGTTGATTTGCACATATATCACAAGGCGTGTGAGAAGAGAGAAAGGGTTCTCTCACGATCCATTTTTGATACATGAATGGTAGAGAAACATAACTAATGTGGAACCGCGGAAAAAGGGATAAGATAAATAAAAAGTTCGATAATATATCGAATATAAATATAGTATAGTTAGGGGGGGTAAAGCGAACTTTTTATTGGGGATAGAGGGACTTGAACCCTCACGATTTCAAAAGTCGACGGATTTTCCTCTTACTATAAATTTCATTTTTGCCGGTATTGATGTTGACATGTATAATGGGACTCTATCTTTATTCTCGTCCAATTCGTTAGTTCTTTAAACGAAAGATCTATCAGATTATGGAGTGACTGATTTGATCCGTGAGTATTCGATTCTTACTTAAACTTGGAGTCGATTCACAAGAATTCTTCCATTTTGCATATAACATATATCGAAAATAAAAAAGAAAGATTCGGATTAATCTTTGGTATTTTATTACGTATATGTACGTATATGGGTTCATCCTTTCTGGAATTTTAAAAATAGAAGGATTCATTCCTCGATCAAAGCAGTCAACTCTATTCGTTAGAACAGCTTCCATTGAGTCTCTGCACCTATCCTTTTCTTTTTGTATTCTTGCTTTCTGAACCCCCCTTTTTTTGTTTTCTGAAACCAGGATTTGGCTCAGGATTGCCCGTTTTTAATTCCAGGGTTTCTCTGAATTTGAAAGTTCTCACTTAGTATGTTTCCATAATTAAGGCCCAACCCAATCAAGTCCGTAGCGTCTACCAATTTCGCCATATCCCCTCTCTCTGTTTTTTGTTTTGAGACTAGGATCTCGTTGGGATCCCTTCTTTCGTTCATTTATTTTGAGCCGTTTACGTTTAATAGATATGAGATATGATACGCATTTCTATATAAAAGTGTCTAGGTCCCCTCCTATTTGTTTTTGTTTGATTTCCTGCCTATTTTCTTTCATATAGCAGAGGACCTGTATTTGTATTTCGTCCAATCAAAATGATTCTATCATTGATGTATCCGCAATTCAATATGGATGGATATATACCACATATATATACCTCTCTTACTCGAATTTTTACGTTGGGATTTGGAATACTCGAAGGATCCATTCTTTTTTTTCGCCCCTACCTGAAACCAGAGGAATTCTATATAATCTGAATTGGATCCTTATCTTTTCCTTAGGGCTACCCCGGTATAATCGAGTTAATCCACTCGAATATTCTAATTCTATTTATATTATATATAACTAAATGATATACCAATACCCTATTTCTATATTCTAGATATTTCATTTATAATTATTATCTTTATCTAGAATATATATTCGAATCTAATCTAATAATATAATATGTTACTATACACAATAGTATTAGTATTCATATTATGAATATGCAATAGTTAAGACTAAGCTAAAATTCTAGTAGTTTACTAAAGTCCTATGCACGGCATAATTTCTTTTATGTGAGCCCGCTTAGCTCAGGGGTTAGAGCATCGCATTTGTAATGCGATGGTCATCGGTTCGATTCCGATAGCCGGCTTTTCTCTCTTTGTTCTTTTTTTTTTTACATTTACATAATATATTAATATAATTAGAGTCTCCTTGAAATCAAGGAATATTGAAAAGACTTCTTCCCCCTTCTCCAAGGATCGCTGATCCATTATGGCTTAAGAGCTTCCAACTATGAATCCAAAATGGATTGGAGCAATTAGATCTCTAACGAACAAAGAAAAAAAGTATACCTAATAGTATATACAAATAAAAAAGAGTCTGGATATGGATACAATTAATCTCATTCTTCTTTGTAATACAGTACTAGTACTACAATGGATTTAAATGGATTTAGCTTCGTTTATCGTTTAGTTCAGTCTTAATTTAGGTTTATTCTGTAAAATCAAAATCCAATTTAAATAAAATAAGGAGTCTTTATGTCTCGTTACCGAGGGCCTCGTTTCAAAAAAATACGCCGTCTGGGTGTTTTACCGGGACTAACTAGTAAAAAGCCGACGGAACCCAAAAACCCATCGCGGCGCCCGAAAAAATCTCAATATCGTATTCGTCTAGAAGAAAAACAAAAACTGCGTTTTCATTATGGTCTGACAGAGAGACAATTACTTAAATACGTTCATCTCGCTGGAAAAGCCAAAGGATCAACGGGTCAGGTTTTACTACAATTACTTGAAATGCGTTTGGATAACATACTTTTTCGATTAGGTATGGCTTCGACCATTCCTGGAGCCCGACAATTAGTTAATCATAGGCATATTTTAGTTAATGGCCGTATAGTAGATATACCAAGTTATCGATGCAAACCGGGAGATATTATTACTACAAGGGATGAACAAAAATCTAGAGCTCTGATTCAAAATTATCTTGATTCATCCTCCCGCAACAAGAAATTGCCACAACATTTGACCCTTCACTCATCCCAATATAAAGGATCCGTCAATCAAATAATAGATCGTAAGCGGGTCGGTTTGAAAATAAAGGAGTTGCGAGTCGTAGAATATTATTCCCGCCAAACTTGAACCTAACTAAAATAAGAAAAAAACAGGGGTTCGGAGAATTTAGCCTCCTTTTTGGCGAAGTAAATCGACCTAAGGTAAAGAAAGGGGCTTGCTCTGGATTTTCTTTTTCTACCCTTCATGTATCAAAAATGGATCGAGGGAATATTTTCATGCTTTGGCTACTCTTTCCAATATTTTATGTACCGCAGCAATTATAGAATATCGAAGTTATAACTATTGGAATAAGGGTATCTATTGTTCTTATTTGATTTGATTTGATACGTTGCAGTCAGTAATGTTCGTGAATTAGGTGAAGGTACGGAAAGAGAGGGATTCGAACCCTCGGTAAACAAAAGCCTACATAGCAGTTCCAATGCTACGCCTTGAACCGCTCGGCCATCTCTCCTACAGAATCTTATGATTATGACCCCGAAACCGAGTGAATAGCGAGCCATTCAGAGTATTGCAGTATAGGTATGACCGATTCATTATAAAAATGATAATATAGAATCAAAAAAATAGAAAACGTTTCATCAAAGAAAGATTTTCCTCTGGGAGATAAAAAAACGATATTTCTTCTTGTGAAAAGCCATTAAAAACAAACATGAATAGATCTATTTGTAAGTCGTTTTTTTTTTCTGATATTTATACCGGATTAAACCAATGAATTGGAATGAATCGGAATCCTCGGATGAATTCATATTTTATACTATGAAATTCGATCGTGATTATATTTATATACAATGGTTTCTCAACAACTCCTTACCTCATGGATCTATTACAAATTCCGGAATCATACCAGGGGTTTTTGAATTTCGATTGTATAGTGTATACGCGCTATGATCACAAAGTGGATGGTTATTCTTTTTTTATGTTATTTCGTACTGTACAATTCCTTTTTTGTGGGATTCTTTTCCCGCGAGAGGTAATGCGAAGAATTATCGAATGGATTGTTAACTATGCCTAGATCGCGGATAAATGGAAATTTTATTGATAAGACCTTTTCAATTGTAGCCAATATTTTATTACGAATAATTCCGACAACTTCAGGAGAAAAAGAGGCATTTACCTATTACAGAGATGGTGCGATTTGATTTTTTTCTTTCTTGATCGTTCTCAGTCTTACGAGAAAGGCACAGGATTCGGGATAGAAAGAAAAAATATTATTGAAATAACCTACGCTTGTTGAAGGTGAAGTTTAAAAATAGAACAATTCCTTCTGTCGTGTATCCTCGGTTGATGCAGCCTCAGACGCTTCCATTTTTGATTCTAGTTTTAAGCGAAAGGTTACGCCTATGGGTTCTGTATTACAGTCCCATTCCACTAGTACCAATAGGCAGCATAGGGGAAGAGGCACTACACTTAGGAATCAACAACATGAAAACTTTGTTAGAAATTACCCCTTTTCCTTATCGGGATCGGGACTACCAAGAGTGGTTGGGACAACAAACATCCATCTCGTTCGTACTTTGGATACCCGTATAACCATCGAAGATCGTTGAAGTGACTAATTCCTGGAAATAGGGAGCGTTGAGGACAAAGAAATTGTTGGAGTTACCTTTTTTTCTATATAGCACTAACGCGCTTGGTGTTAAGAAAATACCTCTTGCAGGAGGGTTGGCTAGAGATTTATTGTAAAAACGCTAGCCCCTCTCAGTTTATAGTGAGAATATTGCATTTTGATTCCATGGATTTTTTTATTATCATTATGCACAGAAGGGAGGAGCCGTATGAGGTGAAAATCTCATGTACGGTTCTGGAACGGGGATTCTTTGAATAGAATGAACGACCGTAACGGATGTCTGCTCAATCCGAAGGAAATTATGCGGAAGCTTTACAAAATTATTATGAAGCTACGCGACTCGAAATTGATCCCTATGATCGAAGTTATATACTCTATAACATAGGCCTTATCCACACAAGCAACGGAGAACATACGAAAGCTTTGGAATATTATTTCCGGGCACTAGAACGAAACCCATTCTTACCACAAGCTTTTAATAATATGGCCGTGATCTGTCATTACGTGCGACTATCTTCACTATAGAAAGAGGAAAAGGGGAGCAAATCGGATAGTAAAATACTATAAAAAAGGGGGGCTTTCTACATATATATCGTACAAAACAACGATTTTTATCAGCTGTAGCAAAGAAGGAGACTTCATATAAGCCGAAATTATGAAGAAATAGATATGCCCATAATAGAATTCTATGGATAAAGGATCTAATTGTTAGAGGAAGCACCGTAAAGATCAATTCGCGA